TACGTAAATGTAACTCGTTATTTAAGCAACTATTCAGAGTTCCTAGAGCTCCTTGTAATGCTTGTTGTAAAACCCTCTGTTGCACTTGATTAATCGCCCTTTGTTGTTCAAAATGAATCGTTTCATTTTTGTAATTTTCGAATTGTTCCAAAGTTGTATAAATTGAATTAATTAAATTCAATTTTTCTCGTTCTATCTCGGAATAACCATTCACTCGAAACCGATCCGCTTCCGTTTCTACTTTCCTTAAGCGGGTCCGGGCTTTCTCCAGCTGTTCAATGGCTGCTTCCTGTAGTTCTTCTGAATTTCGAATAGTTCTCAAGATTCTCTGTTTTCGATTATCTAATAAATCACTTAATGAAAGTAGATTCTCTTTCCATTTATTTCAAAATGTCTATGATCTCTTCCCGAACCAAACATGAATCTTTCAATTCATTTGGCTCTCACACTCAATTCCTTATAGGAAATTTTCCTATCTTTATTATCGAATGAGCCTATCCTCTTTTCTCTATTTCTAAAAATCTTGAAAATGATTACTAATACAAGACTAAAATATTTGGAGGACTCTTCTGACCAAACAAATAATTGTCAGCAAAGTTGTTTTTTTTATTCAAATCCAAAGAATTCTGATTAATTTATACGTAGGTCATCAATTCCGCATTGTATAAAAGGAGGCGTTAAACAAAACACCAGTTTTTCCGATTTTTCATCGTAAAGAGAATTCAAGTCATTTTATCGACATGAGTGTTCTATATCGATAAAATTCTAATTTCCGTATTAACATTAACATAGTGGTAGAAAGAATACTACACTGCGTCTAAACTTCAAACTGGTTAGCTTTAACCATGATAATGTTCCAAAATTATTGGTTGATAGAGAATCAAAGTAGATTTACCAATGAATCGCGAAATGCTATAGTTCTTTACTGTTTTTTTTTATTTAGTAAGAAGTCATTCGCCGGATCATGCACATTTTCCTAGTTATAACGAAAAAAGTGCAGTTGGTTGTATCCAATCTATTCTTTGAAATAAACAACTCGCACACACTCCCTTTCCAAAAAAAATCAATACACCCAGCACTACACTTAGATTTATTAGATTTGTTGCTAAAATATCGGTATCAAACCCGAAACTTCCGGCGGATGGCCAGTAAATGAAGCAAAAAAAAGAATCGGTTATATTTTTCATATGATCGCATCTCCTCTTATGGATAGACTAATTTTGTTTCTACGATTCCCAGTTTTTTGATTTTTTTATTCGTTTTTTTATATGATACTTTACTATTTATTCTATAATAATATTTTCATTTCTTACTAATAATTAATATTAATTACTAGTAAGAATATGAATATAATTAAGAATACTATTCTATATATTAGAGAATTATAGAATAGATTTATTAATAAATCTATTCTATATTTTGAATTGGTTAGTCAATTGAAAGATTCCCCATAAGAATGATACTTTTTAGAAGTAGATACTAGTTCTTTCTTATGTCAATTGCAAAATATCTACAACACTTTCTAAATTAAAAAAGGGGTGGCTCGTTGGACTAAATAAAGGGACGGAAGAAGGCGAATCACTATGTTAATCCGAATGACGAATAAATTGTAGGAGTGAAATCGGAATAAAAAAAAAAAAAAGCAAGAGCAGCAACAAAAGTCCACGGAAAAAACAATATTTATATTTCTTTTTCTATTTTTTTAAAAGATTAAACAAAAGGATTGGCAAATAAAAGCGCTAATGCTACAACCAGCCCATAAATAGTTAAAGCTTCCATAAAAGCCAGACTAAGTAATAAAGTACCCCGTATTTTGTCCTCTGCTTCCGGTTGTCGCGCAATCCCTTCTACAGCTTGTCCTGCAGCTGTGCCTTGACCAATTCCAGGTCCAATAGAAGCAAGCCCGACGGCCAACCCAGCAGCGATAACAGAAGCAGCAGAAATCAGTGGATTCATGATAAGTTTCTCCTATTCCAAATAAAATAAAGAAAAGAAATAGTTAATAATATAATCAACCAAGAAATTATGACTTAATTATTTCATTCTTCATTTATCTTTATCTAGTCGAAGTGTAATTCATGAATAATTTTGATTAAATTATCCAAATAACTTCGATATTCATTTTTTATTTTCGTTTCTACCCATGTAGTTTTTTGTAAATACATACAATTTTTGTTCTTATCTTAAATTTTGAACCATTCTTTTAATTCTTCGTTCTTTCTTTATTTCATTTTTTTAGTCATTGAATATTCAATTCACAATTACAAGAGATGGAATGGAAGGGCTCTTGAATCCCCACCTAAATTTAGAGTAGTAGCAGGACAAATTTAGATAGATAGTCATATATAACTAATGAATATCTACTATGACATATACATGTGTTTGTTCGATACCGTAAACCAATTAGTTATATCTTAGATTCAATCGGATTCGAGAATCATTATTGGAAACCCCTAAAAAATAAAGAGTTGTCTTATAACGATTAGATTATATATACACCTAGTTCAACCCCCTCACCCTATCCCTATCCCTTTTTTTAATTTTAGCCTTTCTTTTATTCATTATTATCCCATATGGATCGAATTAATCTAAATCAATTCGTTAGACCAAATTATTACATGGAAATATTCGAATTTAAGTGATCTAAATATGATTTTATATATTTTTATATTTCTATTTAGTAAAATTAAATATACTCGTTTGGTCAATCATTGAATGTGAATGAATGAAACGGAAATATTTTGTAGTTCGATATAACATCTTTTTTTTTTAATCACATGTCGTAAACGTAGATATCATCCTAAATTCTAGTTCCCAATCTAATATTTCTAATAGTAATTAATATACTAATAAATTGGAGCATCCAATAAGAATATCAATGAATATACTAATAAATATAGTATTTAAAAAGTAGAATATGTTTATAGTTCTAATTGAATGAACAAAATAATAAAAAAAAGAATATTCATTGGAGTAAAATACAAATTGGTCAAACAAAGACTATTTTTCGAAAAAATAGGAAAGAGATCTATATAAAAGATCTTTTTCCTATTTTTTTTTTATTACAATTCCCTGATAATTGTTTTTATTTTATTTATACTTACTTATTCCATTTTTTTGGAGGGTTAGATAATCCTTTTGATTTTTATTAAACCTTTTCAAAATTTCTTTCGATTTTTTTTATTTATGTTTCTTAATTAGATTATCGTGAGCCACACATACTTTGTCACAAGCTAAACTAAAAAAAAAAAGACTATTTTGATAACTAGTCAATGATGCCCCTCCATGGATTCACCTATATAAGCGGCAGCTAAGGTAGCAAAAATAAGAGCTTGAATACCGCTTGTAAATAATCCCAGAAACATAACAGGTATAGGAACTACTAAAGGTACTAACGAAACAAGAACAACAACTACTAATTCATCAGCTAATATATTTCCGAAAAGTCGAAAACTAAGCGATAAGGGTTTTGTGAAATCTTCTAAGATGTTAATCGGTAAAAGGATTGGAGTTGGTTGGATGTATTTACCGAAATAAGCCAATCCTTTTTTTGAAATACCCGCATAGAAATAGGCTACTGACGTAAGTAAAGCTAATGCAACAGTAGTATTTATATCATTTGTGGGTGCAGCTAACTCTCCATGAGGTAACTTTATAATTTTCCAAGGCAAAAGAGCCCCTGACCAATTCGAAACAAAAATAAATAGAAACAGCGTTCCAATAAATGGAACCCACGGACCATATTCTTCTCCAATCTGAGTTTTGCTCACGTCTCGAATGAATTCAAGGACATATTCAAAGAAATTCTGACCGGACGTTGGAATAGTTTGTGGATTTCTAACAACTAGAATGGTTGAAATTAATAAGATAGCAATTACAACCCAAGAGGTAATAAGTACTTGAGCATGCACTTGAAAATCCCCTATTTGCCAATAGAAATGTTGACCTACTTCCACAGCAGATAGATCATAGAATCTGTTTAATGTGTTGATGTAACATAATAGAACATTCATATTGCCCTGTCCTCTAAAATAAAAAAATATAACTTGAAAGGGAATTATTTTGATTCAACCATTTCCTTATTTTACTTTCATTTTCTATTTTGAATACCTACGAATCACAAAATATTTCTTTTTGCACAATTTTGTAATGCTATAATAACCGATTCCATAAATCGATGACCGCCCAACCAAATCTAAAAATGGATTTATCTTATTATTAATCAAAAATTTCGTATATAGCTAGAACGACCCTCACAAATTGCAAAAACTAATTTGTTAAGAATTAATCGGATTGAAGCTATAGCATCATCGTTAGCTGGAATCGAAATATCTGCTAGATCTGGGTCACAATTTGTATCGATTAAACAAATCGTTGGAATTCCCAAAGTGATACATTCTCGAAGAGCCGTATATTCTTCTTGCTGATCAAGGATTATTACAATATCGGGTAACCCCGTCATATATTTTATGCCACCCAGATATGTTTCCAAATGAGATAATTGTCTCTTCAACATAGCGGCATCTCTTTTTGGAAGAGAGTTCAGTTTCCCTGTCTTTTGCTCCGTTCTCAAGTCCCTGAACTTACGAAGTCTCGTTTCTGTAGTATACCAATTCGTTAACATACCTCCGAGCCATTTTTTATTAACATAATGACATCGAGCTCTTATTGCAGCCCGTGTTACTGAATCGGCTGCTTTTTTTTTTGTACCAACAATTAAGAATTGTTTTCCTCTGCTTGCTGCATCAAAAACCAAATCACAAGCTTCTGATAAAAAACGAGCAGTTCGAGTAAGATTTGTAATATGAATACCTTTACGTTTTGCCGATATAAAAGGTGCCATTCGAGGATTCCATTTCCTAGTATCATGGCCAAAATGAACTCCAGCTTCCATCATCTCTTCAAAAGTTATGTTCCAATATCTTTTTGTCATTTATCCCCACACTTTATTTTTTATAAAAAAAATTGAAAAAAAAAAAGAGACCTGGTATCCGGAAATAGCAATAAATAATTGTTCCGATGGAACCTTCTCTTTTATAGACGATTGGCCATTAATATAGAATCAGGTCATTCATTTTTTTCTATTTATTATTTATTATACTTTATTACCAAAATTACCAAATCAAATGACTGCATTTAAAGGGATTAATTGAATGCGCTTTTAGGAAGCATTAAATCCTATTAAATCCTATATTTCTAATATATCACATAAATTCTTTGAAATGAAAAAAATCAAATAATTTTCTGTGATGTAACAAAAGATTTCGAATTTCTACTTCGAATAATTTTTTTTTTTCCAAGGTAATCTTGTTATGTTGCCTTGACCGTGAACGGTGTATTATTCTTTTGAATCCGGTACCAACGGGTATCATTCCCCCTAAAACAACATTCTCTTTAAGACCTTTCAACCAATCAATACGACCCCGAAGAGCGGCTTTTGCTAAAACTCTAGCAGTTTCTTGAAAACTCGCTTCGGATATGAAACTTTGAGTATTCAGAGATGTTTTTGTTATTCCCAATAATAAAGCTCGGTAACAAATTGCTTCTTCCAAGGCACGCCCCGTTCGTTCTGCTCGCAATAATCCAATTAGTTCGCCAGGTAAAAATACATTAGACATTCCATCTTCTGAAACCAAGACTTTGGATGTTATTTGACGCACAATAATTTCGATATGTCTATTATGGATGTGTACTCCCTGGGATCGATAAACCTTTTGGATTTTATTAACCAAAGAAATACGACTTTGCGCTATAGTTAGCTCAGCACCAATCAAGAATCCCCAAGGAATGCCGAGAATTCTTGTTATACACTCGTTCCAAGCATCAATTCTTTTTTCGAGATTCATCGATATTGAATCAATCGAACGTATTTCTAATATCTGTTCCACTTTTGGAAGACCTTGTGTTATATCACCGGATCTCGATTTTTCATATATGAATGTAACTAAAATATCTCCTTGATAAAGGATTTCTCCATAATGGCCATGAATGGTTGCTCCAGGAGTCGCCAAATATGGGTTAGCCGATCTTATTATTACAGAATCCATTTGAACAGTTAGAACTTGACCCGATTTTAGTTTTAGATGGGGTCCATTTTTCATTTGAGCTATACATATATTTTCACAAATAAATTGTCCAAGACTAATTATTGTAAACGTTTTTTCACAATAATAATGATGGAGAAAATACCAATTCAAATGGAATGGATTCAAAACGATATTACTGTCTAGATCAGGTTTCAAAATTTTCTCATTTTCGTCCATTAAATAATATTTAATTACTTGAAAAATTTCTTTTAATTTGTCAAGTTGCAAATTTTTAATTATTGAGATCTGATTATGAGTTATTAAATGGTAAAGTGAATAAAAATTTGCAACTTGAAGGGCTATTCCTAAAGGGCCTAACGAATTATTATTATTAATTGGAATTATAGGATTTTTTTTTATCCCATTGTGAAATTTAACATTGTTGAATGGTCTCATTTGAAAACAATTAGATGATGACAAAATTATCCAAGAGCGGTATTCCTTATTTCTATTCAACAACATACGAATAGTTCCGTGATTTTGGCTAAGTGATTGTTGAATTTTTGCCTTGGAATGAATAGAAAAAAATGGATTGATATTGATCCGATCCGATTCATTATCAGCGATCAATCCTAAACCAGATGGGTCATTTCTTTTTCTGATATAGGAAGTATTCGATTTCACTAAGTCAATTCTTAGAAAATACTCAATCAAACCATTTGTACTTACTTCAACAAAGGAAGCGGGGGCCTCCTCAATAGAAGAACTTTTTTTGGCTTGATCCCAATTCAAGACTAAACAAGTTCGAACTAATTGAATCCTTGTGTCGGAAATTCCCCGAATGGATTTTCCATTTCCATAAAGAATATAATTGACAACTTTTAGTTCCAGATTATCCCTTTCCTGGAATAGATCTTTTGGGAAAAGTTTTACAAAATGGATACTATCCGGTATTTCATATAAAATTACAGGTCGAACCAAAACAAAATACTTTTTCTTGGTAGTTGCGATCCATTGGACATAGATCCAATTGTTAATTTTTTTTGATTCCTTCCATTTTTTTTTTTTTACCGTTCCGGGTGGTATCAAGATGGAACTGTGTCGGGATATCTTATCCATCTCTCCGGGAAAATGGATATTTCCAGAAAATATTTTTAATTCGATTTTTTTTTTTTTCTTTTCTAATCGGACCAATCCGCCTACTCGACTTCTTATATTGAAAGTGATTGGTGTTCCTATTCCAACAAGACTATTATTCCGTACCATTATGGAAGAAGATTCAGGTAAAATATGCACTTCTTCGGGAATAAAAAAAAATAGATCTACTTTGATTTGGTATTTTGGCTTTAATTCTTTGATTCCTCGATACTCAATGAAATCTTCTTTTTGAAAAATGGAATGAATTCCTATAGTTCTATATTTAGTAATTCCTGAATTGTGTCTTCTGTATTGAGGATCATCGAAATAAGCAAAA